GCTCATCTGATTCATTCTTCCGTTTACTCATTCGTCAGTATCGTCAAAAGCAGCTGAACTCAATCCCGATGGCTACCATTACAGTGTCGATTGGCATTCCGCTTCTAAAAAGTTTATATATACTAAAGATGTGACCATGATTCTATCTTGGTGAGAGTGGCGTGACTTGAAGCTGCACGGAGACCATTTCCTTTTCTTGCTCTCGTGCTGGATGTCATCTCGGCATATCGGTCGGTTTAAGATGAATCCGGGGGAGGGAGAAATCCTCCATTGGCCGTTGACCCTTGATTCTCTTCTCTGAACTTAACTTAGGCTAAGATTGAGTTGAATCCGCCTCTCTTCCGTATTCCTCAGCTCGAGTTTCTGTTGCCGAAGCTGTCTTGAAGCCCTTTCTTTCCGGCTTCCTTGAGTCAGCTCGGTAGCTAGTCTAGTAAAATGGCCTTGATTCTCTTCCCTTAACTTAATAGGGGTTGCTCCTTCTTCTCGTCCACTCGGGAATGAAGCCTTACCTTTCGCTACTAACCTGTTAAATGGAGTTGAGCTGGCTACAAAATCAATTGCTTCAGTGATGGTTGCTTCCTCAAATCAAAGATAGGTGGCAGGGTCTTGAGAAAGAGTCCACTGCTGTCCAGTCATAGTCAGTAGGAGCAGCTCCGGCTCAGCTCGATCCAATTTCAAAATTGCACTCCGGCCTTGTAGTACCTCGCTGTCCTCTGTTGGTAAGTAGCCATTCTGAACTGAGCTTGCTTTCTTAACTCTTAAATTAGGTCGAAGTTGGTCCTCAACTCTTCTTCGTTGGAACCCACATTTTGAAAAGTTCTGTTAGGTTCTTAGTAGCAGTCGGCGACCTTTTCTTCTTTTACTTCACATAGCTTTTCGTCTCCTTGATAGCTGGAAGTTCTCCAAAAGTATGAAAAGCTGGAGGACTTTGTACCAGCCATTCCAGTGTGGTTGAATTTTGTTCAACAGCCCAAGGAATGTTCGCCTTTGTTATGTTATTTCCACTGCTTGAAGTGATTGTTACGACCACGAAGAAACGACGAATCCCAACTACGGATATATAAGAGCCAAAACTACTAAGGGCATTCCATCCAGCGTAAGCATCTGGATAATCTGGAATGCGACGTGGCATACCCGAAAGCCCTAAGAAATGCATGGGAAAGAGGGTCAGATTAACCCCGAAAAAAGTGATCCAAAAATGGATTTGACCTAAAGTTTCAGGGTATGTCCGACCAAAGATTTTACCCACCCAATAGTGAAATCCTGCAAATAAAGCAAAAACGGCTCCCATAGAAAGTACATAATGGAAATGTGCAACCACATAATAAGTATCATGTAGAGCAATGTCTAGCCCAGAATTTGCCGGGACTATTCCAGTGAGTCCTCCTATGGTGAACAAAAAGATGAACCCTACAGCAAATAACATGGGTGTTTTGTATTGTATCGAGCCCCCCCACATGGTAGCGATCCAACTAAAGATTTTAATTCCTGTGGGGACAGCTATGATCATGGTAGCTGCGGTGAAGTAGGCACGGGTATCAACGTCTAAGCCCACAGTAAACATATGATGAGCCCAAACAAGAAATCCAAGAACACCTATACTGATCATGGCATAAACCATGCCTAGATACCCGAAGACCGGTTTTCCCGAAAAAGTCGAAACGATATGACTTATGATACCGGATCCAGGCAGAATGGGAATATACACCTCTGGATGACCGAAGAACCGAAAGAGATGCTGGTATAATATGGGGTCTCCCCCTCCTGCGGGATCAGAAAAGGTTGTATTAAAGTTTCGATCGGTTAATAACATTGTAATTGCCCCTGCCAGTACCGGAAGTGATAATAAAAGTGGGAATGCTGTTACTGGAACGGACCACACAAATAGGGGTGATCTATGCATAGTCATTCCAGGTCCACGCATGTTGGAGATAGTTGTTATAAAATTGATAGAACCTAAAATGGATGAAACACCAGATAGATGAAGACTAGAAATTGCTGAATCAACTGCTCCTCCAGAATGGCTGGTAATACCACTTAAGGGCGGATAGACCGTCCACCCAGTGCCGCTACCCACTTCTACTAAGGCTGAGCTTAATAGGAGCAAGAGACTTGGTGGCAACAACCAGAATGAAATATTATTTAATCGTGGAAATGCCATGTCAGGTGCACCTATCAGAATCGGAACAGACCAATTACCAGATCCACCTATCATCGCCGGCATAACCATAAAAAAGATCATTAAAAAAGCGTGAGCCGTTATTAAAACATTATAAAGTTGATGATTCCCACCAAGAATTTGATCGCCGGGTCGTGCTAATTCCATACGAATCAATACTGAGAAGCATGTGCCCATCACTCCAGCAATGGCACCGAAGATGAGATATAGAGTCCCTATATCCTTGTGGTTAGTGGAGAACAGCCATCGGACCGGATTTGTCATAAAATGGAGAATCTTTCGTTTCCTTCCTTATCAGAGAGGGGCCCCTTCTTAGGGAGCGGGGCTTTTTTCTTGAAAAAGGGGGAGTGAGAGGGGAAGGAAGAATGGAAAGAGGGGTGGGGAAGGTCCGGGAAAGCCCTCACTTTATTGATGGGAAATTTGGATCCCCTTTTCTTTCCTCTCAACCCCTCCCCCCTGGTTCTGGTTCAGGAGAGGGTCAACGCAAGGATCTTACTTCGAAGCAATCTCTGGAGTTTTCCCTTATCCGAACGGGTCTTGCAAGAAAAGATGATTTCATATTGAGCTCCAAATATACGCTATTGGGATAGGATGGTTCCTACTAGCTCTCCCCCCTAAGAACCGCACGTGCGAGTTCCCCCGCATACGGCTCAAGTGGCGAAGGTTTGAAGACGCTCGGCCAACAACGTAAAGGAAGGGGGCGCGAAAGCCGTTGCGCTAACGCGCATCCTTTTCTTGCTGGGAGAGGAACGAATCCTTCGCACTTGGTAAGCGCTTCGCTGTAGCCAAGCTTACAGCTAGCCTATCGCCTAGAGCCAAGCTTCGACCGCGACTGCTCGTCGCTTCTGGGCGCCTTATTCCGTCACCCGAGATCCAAGTCAGCACCGGCAAAGATCTCTTGATTCCTCGCGGCCGGGCCGGCTTGGAAGCAAGCTACCTGTCGCCTATCTCACCCCCTTTCTTATTGCGAGACCTAGATCATTTACTGTCTGGCGATAAAGAGAGGCCACATTCTCGTCGGCGATACAAACATCGTCTCCAAGAATGGCATACCTAGTAAAGCGCTGTCCTGGGTACACCTTATCTGCACAATAAAACATCACTAAGTGATGTGTTAAAGTGAAGAGAGGCCAAGAAGACAGAAAGCCAAGAGGTTGTCCTACTCTAAAGAATACGACACCTCGAACTGAGCGAAGAAAGGTACTTCAAAGATAGATCTGCTGAAGATTGCATCTAAACAATCTCCAACAGACTTACCAAAGAAAGTTCTAATAAGGTTAGTCTTCAGACTTAGGGGCCACCTATCGGTGGCAGACTTCAAGTCAAAAGAATAAACCTTACTGAAACCTTTTCATCTATCCAACGAACGGTCGGAGCTGATTAAAAGTTCCATCCATTGGAATAGACCGAAGCGTGTCCATGAGGAAATCATGAAGAGGCTTCAATACCCTTTGATTCACAAAGTTACCTATGGCGAATATCCGTCTCTTACCAGCGCCAGCCTCGGTAGATTGCGATAGTCTACCAGGGGAGCCTGAGTCAATAGACTCACCGAAGTGTCTAGACCCGAAAGAGAGTTGATGGTACTCTCAGCGGTCTCTGTAGACCATGGAGATATCTCTTCATTCTTTTGGTCATAAGGGTATCGGATAAAGGGGGACCATAGAGGAAACCCTGCATCATAGTCACAATGGCTATTGATGTACAAACCAAACGATTTCATGACGCAGATGGTAGGGTAGAATATTCCTCCACGCGTCTTTTCACCTTTACGGCCTCCACGAAGGTCTCGCTTTCCAAGTTGGCTCCCAACGTACCCCTTGACACAAGGGAGTTGAGAGAAAACTAGGACAGTACCTTAGGATCAGGTCTTTAGATAAAGCGACAATATAATTTATTAATTGATACTGTCTTGGCAGACCGGTGGAAGGGGTGACTATCGATTTCAATATCGATCTGTCAATCCCTTTCGCCAGGCGAATAGCCCGACAAAGACTAAAGAGATATATGAACCCATAAGTCGGCCTTCTGATCCTTCTTCATAATCATTTTGTGATGGAAGGAAGGTATAATGGTATCCTGACCTCGTCAGAGACACTGGCACAGGTAATAAACTGTGCGACTGACTGACCCCTGCATACGCTTGCTTACAGCAAGTAGCTGCTTGTTTTTCTTATAAAGCAGTAAACGGAGGGCTAGATCGTCGGTTTAACTGAATTACCTGTTTGGCAACGAGGTATGCTCCTATACAGAGTTCCTTGGTCAGACCGTCGGTAGCTATTATTAGTCTTATCTTTTGATAGATAGATACTAATAGCCCAAGATTTTCAAAAATCTTGTGCCATTTGATGGTCTTAAGATACAACAGTTTGTCAAACAAATACCTGGAAGAATTCTCATGTCTTTCCTTATCAGGTTTGGGTACCTGATGCAGAAGTCAGTCATTGGACTAACCTCCACTGGGATGGCTTCCAGATCACCGCCCTCAAATGTCAATACTCAAGTATAAGGCATTTGCGAATCCAACCGGATTCATTTGACAAACTGGTGTATCTTAATAAACACCAAAACTCGCCTAAACGACTGAATGTCGCATCAGTCGTGGGGGGGCACCTAGTTAACCAAACCAAACAAATAGGACTCCATGTGTCGTGGAGTGAGGTTAAACAACCAAATGTTGAGATAGAAGACCCAGATCTCTCCGGATCTGTATCTCGCTACCGATTGTTCGCCTCATGGACAGTCGGCACCATTTCTGGCAATCCGACCGCAAAGGGTGATTCATCCCTTACACCAACTGGGTTTAAAACCCCAGTCGATG